ATCTATTTTGTATCGTTTTGGCGGCATGGCCGAGTGGTAAGGCGGGGGACTGCAAATCCTTTTTCCCCAGTTCAAATCCGGGTGTCGCCTGATTAACAAAAGACTCGGAATCTCTTACCCTCCTAATAGAACTCACTAAATTCTTGCCCGGCAGAAGCAGAGGTAAGGAGCGAGGACTGTCGATACTGGATTTTAAGAATCAGGGGAGGGGGTTCTATAAAAGACTTTCAATTATTTCTTCAAAAATCCGGGTGTGGCCCAAACCGGTATCATACCAATACAATATGAATAAAGAAATACTCACTTATTACTGATGCGCTCAGGCTATTGATTTGATTTATCAATCGAATCAAATCTATAGTAAGATTCAATTGTGAGATTCAGAACTACGAAAGTCGGGGACCGTAAATCCGTGTATACAAAGGAAGGTTCCTAAGGGACTGTAAATCCTCGCTCCTAGGATCCAAGTAGGTATTATAGGAAGGACTCTAAATACTTCCTAATTACCTCACCCTACTGGTGTTTACTGACTGAGTCTTGAATTAGATTGGGTAGACTGATGGAGAATCAAATAAGGAGTTGTGGAAAGAACTGAAGATACTTTGTATCCAGACAAACTTACGAGAGTCTCTGAGTGCTCAGGTTTTCAATTTTCAATTAATATTAATATTGTATGGGTGATTGCCTTTTATAGAATATTTATAGAATCAAAGTAGAAAAAAAAAAAAAAAAAATGATTTCTTTTGGGTAACCCTGCCAAGAATGTAATAGGGCGTCTTCCAATTGTTTCACAGAAGTAGAGACAGTAAGGCTTAGATGGGAGATAGGGATATGTGATAGATAGTTATCTATCTTGATGGTATATTTTTTTTTTCTACTTTTGTTTATGAAAGGCAACAAAACAAACAATAGGCCTTACTATTCCTACATGTTCCATTAGTAACATCCCCTTGAGACTCCCAAGGAAGTAACTACGTATCTTGCTTGTACTTAGTGCTTCCCGATTCCACAAGAAATCATATAGGGACTTGTTACGAGTGTATTCATTGGGTTGGTTCATCAATAACGTTAGGTCACAATCCCATTTTGACTCTGCACCATTGATTCCACTATTATTAGTGATCAATAATGGAATAATTCCTTTATATTCATAGAGATAGGGGACACAATTCACATGGATATAGTAAGTCTCGCTTGGGCTGCTTTAATGGTAGTCTTTACATTTTCCCTCTCACTCGTAGTATGGGGAAGAAGTGGACTCTAGGGGTACTACTAATTGAGTAATCGAATTGTATCAATTGTTTAATAGATCGTTCTGCAAAGCGTTTTAAAATCAAAATATCTCCACTTCATAAATTCTATTGGAATCCTAAGAACCTTTTGATCAAACAAATATTTCAACGACTGGATTCCCAATGGGAAATTTTTCCAACCGAATTCTTGCTAAATATTCTATTTTGAGGAACCGGCTCTTACTAGAATTATGCATATTACAATGAGGAGCAGCCAACCCCTATTTTTTTTTGATTTGTTTCCCTCTTCTCTTTGCTGTTCAAAGAAGAAGCCATTCTTCTATTACGTAGATATGTACTTTCTACCGAGGCGACATAGACATAGTCGTTGTCCAAAGAAAAGAGGTATTACGAATAACATAATAAAATCTTGCGGGTATGGGTACTTACCGTTTTGTTTTATACTCCTAGGAATCTTATTTATGCTTTATTGACTCGCCTCATGTCATGGTTCAAGCATGAAAAATCGGTGGGGTCTACCACATCCTTTTCAAAATCCGAAGAAGTTACTATAGAACTCTTTGGATCATCTGTTAACGGATCAATCAATTACTTCTTCGTAATGCTAAAAAAAAAGGGCTTGGTTTTCTTTTATATAATATATGCCTATGCCCATACTATTCTTCCTCCATTGATTCTTTCGATGGATCCGGAGATTCATATTGAAAATAATTAGAAACCCAGGAATTAGAAGAGTTGACGTTCGATTATTTCAGATTGATCGGGATCAATACAAATTGATGTAGCAAAGAAATAGAATTGGAGTGCTATTTACATGTACATATATATATGATATGTAGGTATATATTGTGGATTGATTTATATCAAGCCCATATCTTTCTACAATAATAGATAGTGTGGTAGAAAGAACTATATGAACCTTTCTACCATACTATCTCATATACTGCTGACTCCAACCCGATCATTTCATTTAAGACTTGGAATTTGAATCCCTTTCTTCAATCGTTGATAAGAACTAAGAACTAATAAGTAAAGTTTCATTCAAATTAATCACTTTGACTAACTGTTTTTACGTAGATGATAAGTAAAAAAGCAGTAGGAACTAGAATGAACAGCGCAGTAGCAATAAATGCGAGAATATTGACTTCCATAATCTCATCGTTTTTTTGCTTCGCAATAACTCGGGATCTAATCCCATAGAGATGATAAGTCTTTCTCCTGTAAATTCAATGGCATGGATTGCATCC